CTATTTTTTATCACATACACTATGTCAACATAGTGCCCCAAAAAGAAACCAAAAAGAAAATGAAGTCTTTTCTTGAAAAAGGTAATTTTTACTAATTTTTTGTTTTTGTAATGTAATAATAATAAGAAAAGCAAGATTCTGATTCCTTCATTACCAAAAATTTTTGGTCATATCCATTATTTGGTATTGTGGGGTCTTTAGAAAGTCCTTGTTTACTGGAAGGTCAGAACGAGGAAATAAGTTGATCAAAATTTATCACCGTGCGATTATTCAATATAATACAAGAACAAGAATTTCTATTTTCGAATGGAGGGTTCATAATGTAAAATTTATAAGATCTTATAAATTTTTAGAAAATTTGTTTCGTAAAAATCATGAATTTTTCGGAGCATTAAAGATTTTATCGAAAACTTACAGCAGCTTGCCAAACAAAGGCTAAGAGCAAAAATAGTACAGGTATGACAGGCATAACATCTACGATAGGATTGAAAAAGGCATAAGCCTCGGGCAATTTGCCGAAGAAAAAACTACTCGAAGAAAGGGTAGAATTAAGACAGATACAGATTAAACTAAAGATATTAAGCATAACAAACATTTCATTCTTGTAGATTAGAAAATTAGATTTTGATTGAGTTCTTTTTATGAGGGAAAAATTAAAAGGTAGGTCAAAAAACCCTCTTGTTCTTCGAGCGCTCTCAAATCAAAAATCTTCCCTTTCATTCTCAAATGAGAATACAAGGAATTTTAGTTTCATACAATATCTTAATTTAATTTTATGGAATGATCAATCATTTTTTTCTATATTTTCATGTGTTGAATCCTAACAGTAATATATTTCATATATATTTGAATTGGGATTGACGAACGACTAATACTAATATTAGTCTTTATTAGTATTAAAGAGAAATTCGAAATCGAAATGGGGCGTGGCCAAGTGGTAAGGCAACGGGTTTTGGTCCCGTTATTCGGAGGTTCGAATCCTTCCGTCCCAGAGCGTCTACATGAGAAAGGAAAGATTCTTCTCTTTAACAAATTTCTCTTTAAGTTTGGAAATTTTTTTCTTTAATCTTGGATATAGTGTCACCTTTTGTTCTGATTTTTCTATAAAAATAAAACTTTTTTCATTTAGTTTTTCACAAATGCGATTGAGTGTACGGGTAAAAATAAAGATATTTCATTGAATTCTAAATTCAAAACAATTTTTGGGTATATCATTAAGAGACTACTATTTTAATAGTCATATTGAAGTAAGTTACTTAGGAAAACTCTTTTTTCCATGAAATCTGAATTCTCGTATTATGTGATTCATTATGGAATTCTGAATTGAAAGAGAAAAAGAGATCCTTTTCTATTTCATACTCATGAAAACAAAAATTCTTTTTTTTTATGAATCCGGGTACTCGAAGAAATTTGAAAAATATATATTATAAATATAGAGAAACTTATGACTTTTTCGAATTATTGGAATAGCTTATATTTTGTTAATAACTGATTTTATTCCGGAATTGGAAAATCCATAGGGCTGTTCTTTTTAGATTTAGAGTTTATTTGTCCGAGAAGAATTTTTTCCATAATTTAACATAACATCCCGAATGATCTGTTGAAGATTTTAATTAGATTTAAGGAAATGGATTCACTTTTCTTTTTTCTTTTTTAGAAATTTCTTTCACCCAGAGGGGCGAAATAACTTAAATCCTTTATAATATAAGACTTTTTCCAGATAATTATTTACCTTTCCCTAGATACATACATAAAAAATATTTTGTATCATTGAGCCAATGACTATTCATGATTCCATATCGAATCAATTGCATACCGTTTCAAAATAAAATTTAAAATGAGAGGAGTGTTATGGTAAAACTTCGTTTAAAACGATGTGGTAGAAAGCAACGTGCGACTTGAAGGACATAATTCACTGTGGATTCTTACATCCGCCATTTTCTATAGGAATGAAGATGCTCTGGAATCGACATAGTTTGTTCTGTTCCTATTAGGAACCCAATTTGTATTGGGTTGGTAAATAGGAATAATACATGATGGAGCTCGAGCAAAACGTATTGATTCATTTATCGGGGGGGCGAATCTAGGGTTAGTAACAATTAATAAATTAGACTACTTTGTTAAGTATATCCTCAATATAGAAATTTAAATTTTAAATTACAGGATTCAAATCCCAACAAGTTTGAAATAAAATTAATAACATTTTTTATATTACATTACAAGGGAAAAAATCGTTCATATTATCTTTCCATAGAAGGAAATAACAAAAAACAAAAGGTATGTTGCTGCCGTTTTGAAAAAGGGGATAAGGATCACCGAAGTAATGTCTAAACCTAATGATTTTAAAAAGTAAAGAGAAAGAATTCCGGAACAAGGAAACACTATTTTCAATTGTCTCAATATTTTATTTTTAGTATAATGATGGAGACTAAAAAAGATTCGAGACGAAACAAACAAAAGAGGTTAGAGACGATTCAAGAAAGATTTACCTTCGGATTTTTTCAGAATTACCCAACTTGAGTTATGAGTACGAATGATATTTCTTTTTTTTTTCTTTTTTTATGTAAGTAAGAACAGAAAAACTTAAATCATAGTCTAAGTCATAAATTTTTTTATATATTTTACATTATATACAGAAATATTGGAATCATTTTTTCTCGAGCCGTATGAGGAGAAACCCTCTTATACGTTTTCAAGGGGGGTTATTTATCTATATCTATCCCAATGAGCGATCTATCGAATTGTTTCAATTGATGTTCAATCCCGACGAGAAGGAAGAGATCTTCGAAAGGTGGGTTTTTATGATCCAATGAAAAATCAAACTTATTTAAACGTTCCTGCTATTCGTTATTTCCTTGAAAAAGGTGCTCAACCTACAGGAACTGTTCATGATATTTTAAGAAAAGCAGAATTTTTAAAAGAATTCATAAAATAAAAAATTAGAAAAAAGAAAGGTAACTAGTATAAATTTGTGTGGTAATTATTTACTCACAATTGCTTTTTTCTTGTTCTATATTATGTTTTATATTTTCCATATTTATTGTTCAATACCAACACAAATCCTTATTTTATTTCATTTTTTTTTTATTTCATTTTTTTCTCAACAATTTATTCATATTGACAATGGTGTGTCGAACAAATATAATTCGATCGTAGATAAATAGATCTGTTTATTTCGATCCTTATTTATTTATGGGTTTTTCCTTTACTTCATTCAAATTATGGGTTTGCCAAATTTACTATTTGTTATATAAGATATATTTTTTTAACGAAAAAAAAAAAAAAAAAATTTCTATTTTATAAAAAAGTGGGGAGGTCTTTTAATGTAAATTTTTACATTTTTTTATCTGTCTTTAATTTAATCCAATCTACTTTGCTATTTTGTTTAATTGATCATCTAATCTTTCTTCTTTTGAATTCAAAATTCAATGTTTTTACGTAGTTGTATAGTTCAATTCTATTTTTTCCACTTATATATACATATTTATCTGGGTTGCTAACTCAATGGTAGAGTACTCGGCTTTTAAGTGCGATTATGGTTTTTTACACATTTGAATGAAGTAACGAATTCGTCCAGACTTTTGGTAGAGTCTATAAGACCACGACTGATCCTGAAAGGTAATGGATGGAAAAAACCGCATGTCGTAATAAAATAATAAGAAAAAATTGAATTTTCATTTTTCAATTTATTATTTTTCTTATTTTTATTTTATTTTAAGAAATTCACAATTAGAGTTTGGTCTAGTGAATAAATGGATAGAGCTCTATGGCTCTAATTCTGGTAAAAATAAAAAAAAAAAAGAAACGAGCTTTTATTCTTAATTTTAATAATTTCCCGATCTAATTAAACGTTAAAAATAACTTAGTGCCTGATGTGGGGAAGGGATCTCCTGTAAATGGACCTTTGATTCTTTATTTTAAGAAAAAAAAAATCCTACCTATTTTCTATTATGGATTGGAAACTAATGTGTAGAAGAAATAGTATACTGACAAAAAAAATTTCCAAAGTCAAAAGAGCGATCGGGTTGCAAAAATAAAAGATTTTTTATCCTCTGATAATTTATTTAATAGAACGAAGATAAATCTATTGGATAGTAGAAGGAGAGAGGAAAAAGATCTGTTCATTGGACTCTGTATTTCCGGGGTATATATTTTTTTTTCATACATGATACATACTCTGTTCTGACCGTATTGCACTATGTATAATTTGATAATACAAGAAATACCTATTGTTTCTGGTTCAAGTAGAAATTGAAGTCAATGGAAGAATTACAAGGATATTTAGAAAAAGGTAGATCTTGGCAACAATATTTCCTATATCCGTTACTCTTTCAGGAGTATATTTATGCACTTGCTCATGATCATGGTTTAAATGGTTTGATTTTTTATGAACCCATAAAAGTCTTTGGTTATGATAATAAATCTAGTTTATCACTTGTAAAACGTTTAATTACTCGAATCTATCAAAAGAATTCTTTGATTTCTTCGGTTAATTATTCTAACCAAAATTTATTTATTGGTCACACTCACAACATTTTTTTTTATTCTCATTTTTATTCTCAAATTATATCAGAAAGTTTTGCAATTATTGTGGAAATTCCATTTTCCTTGCGATTAGTATCTTATTTAGAAAAAAAAGAAATACCAAAATATCATAATTTACGATCAATTCATTCAATTTTTCCTTTTTTAGAGGACAAATTATTGCATTTAAATTATGTTTTAGATATACTAATACCTCATCCTATCCATATGGAAATCTTGGTTCAAATCCTTCAGTGCGGGATTCAAGATGTTCCCTTTTTACACTTATTGCAATTCTTTCTTCACGAATACCATAATTGGAATAATCTCTCCATTACTCAGAAGAAATCTATTTATGTTTTTTCGAAAGAAAATAAAAGATTCTTTTGGTTCCTATATAATTCTTATGTATTTGAGTGCGAAATTTTATTAGTGCTTATTCGTAAACAATCCTCTTATTTACGATTAACTTCTTT